TGTTTTGAGATTAGAATCTCATTATTATATTATATCATTTGCTATCTCAAAAAAGTATTTTCTTTCTTACCTATATCCTATAAGAAAACCCGTATTTGATTCAATCAAATTGGATTTTATCATTTCTGTATCGACAATTCAATATGGATTGATATATACCCCATATATATGTTTCTCTTCCTGCCGTTTTTTCCATGCAATTTTGATACTTGAACGGTCAATTCTTTTTTTTCTTAACTTCCCCCTTTACGAATGAAAGCCGAGGAATGTCTAATTAAGTTATAATATAACTAATTATAAATCTATATATATAGGATGAAAATAGAGAAGCGTAACAAAACGCATTTCAAATGTCATGTGAATTCAAAATACAAAACAAAATAAAAAGAAAATTTGATTATCTTAAAATATTTAAGATTTACTATCGAATATAATAATATTATAATTGTATTACTATTACAATTTCTAATTTGATAAATAAATAGAAATTCTATATCGCTATATGAATCGTTATGTTCTATAATATTCAATACAATATTTATTGAAATTATAGATTCTATTCTGTTCTATATTTCTATATATAGACACTAGACACTATACTGATATACTATAAGTGTATTGAATTCCTATGAATATAAAATATCTATTATTTGGGCCCGCTTAGCTCAGAGGTTAGAGCATCGCATTTGTAATGCGATGGTCATCGGTTCGATTCCGATAGCCGGCTTTTCTCTATTTTTCAATTTATTATTAATTAAAATTTATTAATAATTAATAATGTCCCTTTTAAATAAATGAATATTGAAAAAGTGTTTTCCCCCTTTATCCAAAATCCATGAATTTCTTAAGTTATAGGAACTCCCACCTAATGTCAAGAAAAGGATTGATTATATATATCAGGAAAAGGATTGATTATATATATATAATCATAATATAATCATAATAAGTCTGAATATTTATTCACTTTATCTCATTCTTATTTATAGTACAAGTACACTACTTCAGTAAACTTCGCTTGATTTAGTTCAGTTTTAGTTTAGATTTATTCTCTAATTCTCTAAAATCAAAAAAGAATGAAATAAATTCGAAATAAGAAAAAGAAGAATAAAAATAAGAATAAGGAGTCTTTATGTCGCGTTACCGAGGACCTCGTTTCAAAAAAATACGCCGACTGGGGGCTTTACCAGGATTAACTAATAAAAGGCCTAAAGCCGGAAGTGATCTTAGAAACCAATCGCGTTCCGGGAAAAAATCTCAATATCGTATTCGCCTAGAAGAAAAACAAAAATTACGTTTTCATTATGGTCTTACAGAACGACAATTACTTAAATACATTCGTATCGCCGGAAAAGCCAAGGGGTCAACAGGTCAAGTTTTACTACAATTACTTGAAATGCGTTTGGATAACATCCTTTTTCGATTGGGTATGGGTTCGACTATTCCCGCAGCCCGTCAATTAGTTAACCATAGACATATTTTAGTCAATGGGCGCATAGTAGATATACCAAGTTATCGCTGCAAACCCCGAGATATTATTATGGCGAAAGATGAACAAAAATCCAGAACTCTGATTCAAAATTCTCTCGACTCATTCCCTCACGAAGAATTACCAAACCATTTGACCCTTCATCCTTTCCAATATAGAGGATTAGTCAATCAAATAATAGATAGTAAATGGGTCGGTTTGAAAATAAATGAATTGCTAGTCGTAGAATATTATTCTCGTCAGACTTAAACTCAAATAAAATAGCAAACAATTTTCTTCCCTTTACATCGAATTAAATTAACCTAAGGTAAGGTTAAGAAAGAAAAATACGGGTTGAGCCCCATTTTATCCCATTTCTGTATCATAGACCGGGGGGATATTTTCATATTCTTTCCAATGTTCTTCCTAGTTTATAGTATTTTACGTGTCACGGTAATTAGGAATAGAGAATCTATATCAATGAAAGGTCTAACTGGCGGAATAAAGGTCTCTATTGCTATTTGATTCGGTGTTGTTAATTAAATTGGTCTATTAAGTGAAGGTACGGAAAGAGAGGGATTCGAACCCTCGGTAAACAAAAGCCTACATAGCAGTTCCAATGCTACGCCTTAAACCACTCGGCCATCTCTCCTACATAATGATTAGGAACCAAAAACCGAGTAAATAGCGAGTTATTCATATTCCATTTTATATTATTGGATAGGTATGATCAATCTATTTTAACTATATATTACAAATAGACAATCTTTAATCAAAGTAAAGAAATATCTTTCTTTCAAGGCTACGAGATAAAGATAAAATAATTTTATTACGAAAAATTCTTAAAATGAGAAGGGGGGTTGGTGTTTGCAAAAGCGACTCCCTTCTATTTCTACTATTTTGAATTGATTAAATAAATTCAACTGATTAATAGGTCTAGATTTTTTATTTTTAGAACTAGGGTTAATGGATACCTTTCTGTCCTAATTCTATATAAACTATGATTCCATATCCTAGAAATTATCAAATCCTTTT